GGAATATTTTGGTTTGTGATTAATAAATAGGGGTTGGATATCTAGAATATTTATGTTACGTCTCCTGGAATATTTAAATAAATAATAATAGGACTATTATGTCACTACAGGGTAGAACACCCCACCCACTAAGTTCAATTAGTCAGTATAATAATGATTAAATGTTCAACTTATATTATAAATATTACAATGGTGTTTGCCTTTTTTTACTATCAAAAATATCTGTATTCTCCGATGAAAAACGAAGACAAAGACTCGAGTTTCATGAAAAAAGCCCTTTATCGGATTTGAACCGATGACTTACGCCTTACCATGGCGTTACTCTACCACTGAGTTAAAAGGGCCTGTTCAATTCATGACTTAGCCATTTTCCATTATGAGTCTACTACATATATGTATATATGCAGTAGACTCATAACGGAAATAATGGAAAAATAAATTAGATTTACCTAGAAAAATGTAAGAAAAAAAAAAACGTTCAATTAAAATCCTATAGAATCAGAATATAAAAAGACTATTCGAATCTAGCCATACCATTAGATTATATTGACAATTCCAAAAAACTATTCATACTATCATTATAGTATGATGACGGTCGGGCGGATATGCCCCCATCGTCTAGCGGTTCAGGACATCTCTCTTTCAAGGAGGCAGCGGGGATTCGACTTCCCCTGGGGGTAGGGTACTACGAAAGGAAGTTGATCATGGATTATCAATAAGCATAGAAAGAATTCTTCCTGGGTCGATGCCCGAGCGGTTAATGGGGACGGACTGTAAATTCGTTGACGACTGTCTACGCTGGTTCAAATCCAGCTCGGCCCAAGAATTCACCGCCCCATGAGTAGGATATAATGAATTTATCCTACAGAAAAGAAAGGGTAATGCCTGCTTCGTAGAGAAATAAAGAAAAATTTTTCTCTATCTATTTTTTTTTTCTCATCTCATTGAAAGATTGATTATTTATATTTAACAATAAAATAAAAAATCACTAGTTACTAATAATCCGTAGTTACTAATAATCCGTCTCACTCTCACTAAAGCCCGTGTTTATGTGGATATGATATCAATATAGCATTCGCATATCTGTTACGTTCCAACATGACGAGTAGAATATTCTTATGAAACCCTAAGTATATGTATGCTATACACCTCGCCGGGATTGTAGTTCAATTGGTCAGAGCACCGCCCTGTCAAGGCGGAAGCTGCGGGTTCGAGCCCCGTCAGTCCCGAACTAGGATCTAATGAATTGAGAAATGAATTTCTCAATTTTTGCGAAAGGGAAGACGAGGAGCAAAATAGAATTAAACAAATTCCCGTCGTGGAGATTATTTCTTTTGTTTCGCATGTCTCATCAGATAAATATGGGAAGTTCCTTTTCTTCCCCCAGTACTAATTGATAAGGAAAAACATATGTAGATTTAGTACAATTGGTACTATTGCTATATTCAGTATTTAAAGTTTAAAAGATACCATACCAATACTCTTTTTTTTTCAATCATTCTGCTCTTGATCAATGAAATGGAATAGAGTGCCCATATTTTGGGGGGGGTACAGACAAAAAAACAAAAAATATCTTTGTTTATTATATGATACACAATGAACTTAATCTTAATAGAATTGAACTCTACGGCGAAGTACTTTTCAGGTTAAAGCACATCTTTTCTAAATCGAATTTTTTTTTTTAGCCTCAATTATGACTACTGATTTGAAACAATTTATTTTATTCTCATTCCAATTTTATATTTAATTTTTGATGTATACGTTCCAACTCCAATCCAAGAAAGAGTATACTAATAATATAAAATAAAAGACCAACAAAACGAAGCAAGGCTCCTTTCTTTTCTTATTCTTAGTTTTCTTTTCTTATTCTTAGTAAAGGTAAAGCTTGAATAGTCGATTTTTTAGACTTAACCTTACCTTTTTTACATCTCACTTATACTTATACTGTTTGGCTCTCTGTATGCCCTAGAGAATACCGGTTATATAATACCTTATAATTCTATATACAAAATTCTATGTATATGTATAAGTAGAAGAATTGTATAAGGAAGATAAGATGATAGGTTATAGAAAGGAACAAGTGGAAAAAGGATGAAAACCTAATGATAGGTATTTCTGATCTAATCAAAAATGGTTTTTTGTATGGATAAAAGATCTCCCTATGTTATACTATTCAATTCTCAACGAGAAATTGATTTGATAGATCAGAAATTTTTATTCATAATATTGATCTGATTCAGTATCATCAAGATACAATTCATCCCATTGAATTTACAGGAATAAAATTTATCATCTCTATGGGATTAGATCCCGAGTTAAGTTATTGCGAAAAAAAAAAAAGATTAGATTATGGAAGTCAATATTCTCGCACTTATTGCTACTGCACTGTTCATTCTAATTCCTACTGCTTTTTTACTTATCATCTATGTAAAAACAGTTAGCCAAAATGATTAATTTGAATGAAACTTGAATTATCAGTTCTTAGCAGTTCAATTCAATGATTCAAGAAATGAAAGAAAAGAATTAAAACTCTAAGTCTTAAATGAAATGATTGCGCTGAGCTGGAATCAGAACAGAAGTAGTTTATTAAGTATCTAAGCTAGTGTGGTAGAAAGAACTATATATTATAGTTCTTTCTACCACACTAGCTAGTATTGTATACTAATATTAATATAGGCTTCATATAGATAAAATTACAATATGTATATTTTAGATGTACATATAGATAAGATAAAACTTTCATTCTATTTCTTTTTTTTCATCTCAAGAAGTCATTGATTGAACAATTAATGGATGATCCGCGGAGTTATATGATAACTTCTTCGGATTTGGAAAAGAGGTTAGAGTAAACCTGGCCGTTTTTCATGTTTAAACAAAACATGAGATGAGTCAAAAAAGTATAATTTCTAGAAGTTTAAAACAAATGTGAAATGTGTGATATGTAAATATCCTAACGGAAGAAAGATCTAATTTTATTATGTGTAGGACCTCTTTGGACAATCACTAATCGTTTCGCTTACAATGGAAAGAAAATATATAGTGTCATAATAACAGAATGGCTTTTCTTTTAGAAAAAAATATAGACTATTTAGTCAAAATTAGGTTGGAAAGAATCTCCTATTATGCGTAGATTTTAGTTTCAAAATACAATTATGATAATGATTTATTACTCTATTCCAGTACAATTTTGAATACTTTTTTAAAGGTAAGGCTTCGCAAAACGATCAATAAAGAATTGATACAGTTCGATTGAGCAATCGATTACTCCATTTAGTATTTGTAGTGTCCACAGCACTAGAGTCCACTCCTTCCCCATACTACAAGTGAAAGGGAAAATGTAAAGACGACCATTAAAGCAGCCCAAGCAAGACTTACTATATCCATGTGAATTATGTCCCCTATTTCTATGAAGGAATTATTCTATTATTATTTAATAATCATAGTGGAATCAATGGCACATAGTCAAAATAGGATTCTGACTTAAGACTATTGATGAACCAAATCAATTCAATGAATACATTTGCAATAAGTTTCAATATTTTTGAATTTCCGGTAGAATCAGGAAGTATTAAGTACAAGATGATACACGCGCCTTTTCTATAGACAACTATATATCAGATACCTCTATTTTCTATTTGATCTAAGCTTACTGTCTTTCTATGAAAGAATCGGTAGAACCCACTGCCACTATTACTACATACATATATTCTTTTTTTTTTCATTTTTATCTTTACTCTATATTTTTATCTTTACTCTATACTATAAGAGTCGACCAACTATTCTGATTGTATGTCTGAGCACTCATAGCCTTTCGTGAGTTTAAATACAAAGTATCTTCGCGCCTTTCCACAAGCCCTAAAATTTTTTCCCATCATTGTATCCAATCTAATTTAATACCCAACAGAGTCACGAGACGCTACTTAAAATTCAAAATTGTTTAAGAGATTTTGATATGCTAGTCTTTTGTATAATCTTTTCTTCTATTCTAGTAGTAAAAATGGGGTGCCTCTTAGGAATCTTTGTATATCGAGATTTCCGACCTTAGTTCTTAATTCCATTCTGGAATTGATTCTCACCATTTTTTTTTAATAAAAAAAAAATGGTGAGAATCAATCATTACCAATCATGAAATTAATAATTGAGGTTTTTGCTTCATCCCTATTACTGCCGATTTGGTTTGGGCTAAACTCAGATTTTAAGAAAAAAGGTTACAGTCTTTTCTAAAACCTATGCTATAGTTTATAAAAATCAAGTATTGACACGTCCACTTAGTTCTTTGCCTCCGCTTCTTGCGGAGCAATAATTCATCGAATTAGATCGGCAGAATAAGAAATCAAAAATCTTTTGTTGATCAGGCGACACCCGGATTTGAACTGGGGATAAAGGATTTGCAGTCCCCCGCCTTACCACTTGGCCATGCCGCCAAATTCGATCCAAAATAAAATGGATAAAAATATTGTCCATATTCTATTCTATTTCTAATACTAACTCTTTTTTTTATCTTGAATCCCGTTGTACTTATCCTTAAAAACAAATTCCTTTTTTTTTTTATGGATCTGGTTTCTATTATTTTTTTCGATTTATTATATCTCAAAATATACATCATTTAATGATTTCTCTTCTCGTTTCTTTTCTATTGAGAGTCAAATTCTGGCGACAGACTGCAAAATTCAGGGCAAATTGGAACCATTAACAATTTACTTGAAATTGGTCTTTAAATTGAAATTTGTGAATGGTTCTTCCATTTTTATCGGAGATAAAATTTAATTTCCTTGAATGGAAAAAGAAAATTTATTTATGACCGATTTATGACTAATCTCGTTTTTTTCAATAAAAAATACTTTTCAATTTCAATTATAACAACATATATGTGTATATGTAAACCCCAAAACACAAATTGTTACCCAGATACCGAGACGGGTCTCTTTCTTATGTACATATCCCTAGAGAGAATTCTCATGTTTCAATTTTTCATTGAATAAATAGATTGAAATATTGAA